CAATTCATCCGGTGACTTCACGGTCGCCAAAGAAGCCCCAAGAAGCATCAAACATTTCCGATGAGATCCATGGAGCAACTCTTAGATAGCAAGCACTAGCTCCCGGTGCGACTTCATAAAAAGCAATCAAAGAGAAGATCGAAGAGAATGAAACGCACGTGGTGGTTATTATAGCGGTTCCTTCTGAGCCTAGAAAACGTCCGAAAAAACCTGCTACGGAACTACCGAGGAGGGGCAAAAATACAATAAGTAGATACATAATTTGTAGTGGGATCGGACAACAAAAAATCAGACAATGACGGAACGGCTTGTGATTGAGTGATAGATCGATTAGCTGTGAAGGGGCCCGCTTCCCCACTCCCCTTCCTCCCATTGCTAGGAGCCTCGCCCTCTTGACAACATAGATGAAGAAGACTACAACCGAGATGGCCAACGATCGATTCAATTGAGAATCACGAGACGGGAGTATAGTATAAAGAGCGGAGTATTCTACGCGAGCATTTGAGCAGAGCTACATTCAATGAAGCGAGCAATGAAAAGAGCGAGACTTGTTATGATGCGAGTAGAAAAAAGGTACACTCAAAACAATCAAGCCTCTGCTTCACTTACGGCAATTCCCCTCTCCTCTCCCTATGGTCGAGATCTTCAAACAAACCAGGCCTTTTTCCTCACTAACTAATTAGTTTACGACCACTGAACAAACTTGGTTGACGAACATAGTTTATGCGCCGCTAATGTAGCGGCTTGTCGAGCATTTGACAAACTCACACCATCCATTTCAAATAGGATTTGTCCCGTGGACACACGAGCAATCCAACCCGTAGGATTTCCTTTTCCTCTTCCCATTCTGACTTCTGGAGGTTTTCCGGTAAGTCGGATATCTGCGAGAACTCTTATCCATATCAACCCATTTCTTCGGAATTGTCCGCTCATAGCACGATGGAAATGTCCGATTATAGCACGACGCGCTGCTTCAATGGCTCGATATGAAAGACGACCTGCTCTACAACTTTGAGTGCCATATTTTCCGAAACCAAGTTGTGTACCGTCCGGTTTGCAACCCCTACTACATCTGCCTTTCCGATATTGACTATATTTCGTACGTTTTGGATATAGCACGCCCCTTTCTTTTTTGACTATATGAAATCCACACTTTGACACCTAAGATTCCGTAACGAGTAGATACTTCCGCACTCGCATAATCGATTTTCTGGTTAAATACATTACGAGATGTTTTTCCATACTTTCCGCATTCAGTTCTAGCTATTTCTGCACCTTTTGATCGACCTGAACAACATATACGGATCCCCGTAACCCCCTTTTTCATTACTAATGGAATATTCTTCACTATTTGACTCAAAATGGAACGAAATGATCTTGTTTTGGTACTCAGCTGAAAAGAGATGTCTTGAGCAATCGGAGAAGCACTTTGATAAACAGATTTGATCTTGACCGATTCAATGTTGGTATTAGTTGCGGTTCTATTAGACAACAAAGATCGCATTTTTTTCACTTCGTTCAAATAAGAGTTGTACCCGTACGGAATTCTTCTGTTTCTCAGTATGATCTCTATCATCATCTCTATTCCCTTTATCAATTCTCCTATCCTACCTAGGTCTATGAATTTTGCTATCAATTCCATTACCTTATCCTTAGCCATGAGGTTCCAACACTTTCTCCAACATTGACCTAGGAGTTGTTTCCGGGCATTCTCAAAAAATAGGTTATTATACACCATAACCCCATCCCTTGGAAAAAAAAAGGTAGCACCGAAGAAAGGAAAGAGCGAGATGGTGGTTTTTCTTGTTCCCGCGAAGCGAAGATCATTCGCTTGGCGAATGAAGTGGGTCAACCTCTTTTTTGCTTCGGCCAAACACTTTTTATCGCTGGTCGAGCTTTCTACAAAAAAAGCGATGCGAGAACGTATTCTCTTATCGTTGCTTCTTTCCTGTGCATTATCTCCCCCCATCGTGGATGGTTCAGCCACGCCCGGTGCCACGAAATGATTGAGAACGGAGACGGGGTCGAAATGCATTTTGTTCTTTGTATTCAAGTTGTATTGCATGACCGAATAATTCAAGGAAGAGCGCACTGCGGGGAGGGTCCGTAGATGACTCGTCGGGCTGTCGGAACGGGACTTCTTTGGGAAAAAGACCACTAATTTCGTTTTTATGAAGGAGTCGTAATTTTCTATCAGGAAGGCTATGCCATTTACAACCCCGGCGTATTTCGGATGCTTGAAGACCGCGGAATACTTGGAGCGAGTAGAAAAAACGGATTTCGAACGATTCTTTTTTATCGATGGTGATCGGTCACGTAATTGAATCGACCCTCTAGCGTCACCATTGCCATCCATCCTTCTTTCGTTTTGCTTCTCCCGATCGTCGAGCCTGATCGACTCGACTCTTTTCCCCGACCCTTCCAACCTCTCCCTAACGGTCGCTTCCTTTAAACCTCTCCCTAACGGTCGAGCCAAGCTACGCTTCCCTCCCACTTCGTTTCGTTCTTCTTCTGTACCGTCGCTTGAATGAAGACACCCGATCGGCCCGATTTTACCAAAATCCAACCTGGGTCTGGATTTTGCGCGTCGTTTTGGTCGACGGGGAAGAAAGAAATGAATGAATGCTCTTTTGGGAAAATGTAGAATAATACACCTACCGAGACGAAAGCCAAAGGTGAGTCTCGTAGGTGGACGTATCGAACCGAAATAAGATCTAAGATTGAGATCTTGATACACGGATTTCCCATAATAAAAAATAGAGTCAATGGTGACTCCGCCGTGGGAAGAGCCGCTTCCTTCTTGCTTGATAGGGGAGCTCACCAACGCAGACAGACGTCAAGTGCTCTCCGAACCGTGCTGGATAGTGACCCATCACACGGCTCTCAAACCCAACCTGTGGCGGGAGACAAAGTCAAAGCGCTTGATCCTTTGCCCCATACTTTGAGATGCTCCTCCCCGTCGATCAAGGATTTTTATTCTATAGGCTACGCTTTAAGCCGGCGGTTCGGATAAGTCAAGTCCCTTCGGTCGGTTCGTTCAGGTGGCGCGTTGAAGCCCCTTTTACTGCTTTTATTTTTGAATCCAAAATAAAGAAGAGGGTCGATTTAGGCTCCTTCCCTTCTACTGCATACCTGCTAGCGCAGGTACTACGAGCCCTCTGCCCCACGCATCTAACCAGCTCGCGTGGTTCACCGGTTCCACCGAAAACTATCATTTGTTGAAGCGGAGCATAGTGCGCTTTAGGCGCCGAGCTCACAATGTCTCTTCTTTCGTTTCGGGTTATTCACTGATCTGAAACAACGCACTTCTTTTCCCCAAACCTCTCCCGCGCCCTCTCCTTTCAGTCGAGCGTCTTCAAACCATCCAAGGGCAGCGGCATTCTGGAATGAATCCGAACCGAATTAGCACTTCTCAGATCAGGCTAGGCCTCTCCAGCTGAGCTGGGCGCCGGGGCCCTGGATGCGCTAGCGATTGGCACATAGGGGAGTGGTTGCCAGGGCAACTCAGCCTCAATTCCATCGCGCTACTGAATTCCATCCACCCTCAATGCAATGTGAATAGCGCCTCGCGTTCATGATATCTACATTCAACTGTGCCCCGGAGACACGGTCGAAGCACGCCCGCCCAGTGTGCTTCTTTCACGACATGCTCTAGTCCTGGGTGTCTTTCAGTGGTCTTCTAGCCTTATCATATCAGAAGTCGTGTCCGCCCCGTCCATCCTCCCACGCCTTTTCTATTTAAAATCTGGGACAAACTGAAGGAAAAGACTGACCCATTCGGTGACTTTCGCGGTCGCCCTCACTGAACCAACTTGAATCTGAACTACGATTCAGATGAAGTCTTACCGAAATCGGATTTCCTTTTCGTGCCATATGTATAACTACTTGCCCTTATCTTCCCCCTTTTTTATTCCCGGTCCAATATTTGTGCTCGAAGGTCTTCCGTCTATCTGATCTCCTCTGAATTACATCCATCCTACCAATCCAAAATCAAGAAGAGAAATTTTTCCATCTTTCCGGCCGCCTTCTCTCAGGCCAGCAGTCTTCTACTTCTAGTCGACTGCTTTATGAAGGGCTTCCCTCTTTCCTGGGCTCTGCTCGCTTCGTCTACGCTCCGACCCGAATTGAAAAACGGAAAACCATCCAACGATCGATGCTAATCGAGGATGTGTAACAGAAGCGAGCGTAATGAAATGAAGCGAGTATTTGAGCAGAGCGTAATAAGATATTGTATTGTTCAGGGAGAGGAAGAAGTGAAGACTGAAAGGAGAGCATCGATGTTCTTTTTTAGACTCGCTTCAAGTCTTGCTTTGTTACTCGTTACTACTACTGAACTATTTGCTCTACTTTTCTCCCTGAACAATAGAATATTGAATGTAGCTTCTTAACTCGCTTCACTAACCGTTCCGGGTCGACGAAGTTGATAAAATGGAAATAGTGATTCAAGATCTAGATGGATCCCTATCTTTATATCTATCCATGAGGATACCTATCTATATGTAGAGAAAGATATCTATGAATTGATCTAGACGAGACTCGAGACGGATAGATATGTCCCTTATGACATGAGCGACTACGTCGAGATGACGTTGTTTTGGCCACGTTCGTTTCCGCTCCGAAGAAGAAGGTTTGGATCTTTCAATCTTATGTCGTGAGGGATGTGACCTATGTTAGGTCCATAAGATATCACAGCTTTTGGTGTTCTATGATTCACCTCCAAATAATGAGTAGGTAGTTCTATTCTTTTGATTTTTCTCTTCATAGTAAACTGATGGGGGGATGCGGAGCAATAGGTCGAATTACTATATAAAGAAGAGTTGTAAACTATAGGATGGATGGTTTTCGGATGGACGGCAATGTGAATAGCGCCATAGCGCCTTCTCTTCGATAAGAATAGGGATTGAAAATGATAGAAATTCCTCTTCATTCTGTTGTGCTCATCGAAATAACTGCCTAAGCATACTTTTTTGGATCCAAACTTCTTTCTGTCTTCTTCTTGTATAGAAGAACGCAACTTTTGCAAAAACTTGGATTTGAGTAGTAGGCGGCATTCCTTCAACGTTTTGAGTTTTCGGAACCATTCTGTTTTGGTTCTTCTCCACATTCTGACCGGGCGATCCAGAAATTTGCCTATGAAATTTGCAACTGATATTTCGATATAGAAAGATCTCCTTATTTCGCGCGCATCATTTTCTTGAAAAGATATTAGTTCACCGTGGGACACTTTCAAATGAATAATGTTTACCATTCTATTATTCACACAAACCCTTCGATGACTTATCGGCTGCCTTGCTTGAGGAATAGTTTCACGAAAATGGAGACGAACCGGAATAACGTCCGATCTTGTTTCTGGATTGAGTAGAAAAGGGATAGTTGATCGTTTTCTTCTTCTGTGCATCTCTGTGATGGGTAAATCTCCATGAAAAAGGGACAACTTTCGTGTAGTTTGTGATTGAATGTAACTGTTAAGATTTTCTCTCGAATAAATCTTTCTCAACATAGATCTCTTCTTGTTTCTCAATCTTTGGAGAATGCGGCGTTGTATTATTGTAAGTTCTCTGTTCCAAACATTTCCTGAAAGTAGACGACAAGTTTTAAATCTTAATGCAGGCATATCTCGTTGAATCCGTTTTTTTCGCCACATCGCGTATAACGGGAATCGAACCCCCTCTGCAGCTGTCGGGCGGATGGAGAATGCTTCGCTCCCTCAATTTTTTCTACTCGCATAAAGTATTCTTTTTTGACTCGCTTCACCGCTACCGCTATGTTAATAGCTCTGTTCTTTGACTCGCTTCATTTCATGGAGCTCGTTGGGTGACGCTTGCACCTTTCTTCAGCTGGTGCGCCGCACTTTCGTTTTCCCCTTACTAGTCAAGGGGTTTTTTAGAGATCCTCCGCCAGCCCGCCCCGTCTTATCTTCCTATCACTTCGTTCGAGAAATCAGATCTTACCGGGGGAAAGAAGGGTTGTCCGGGAACAACAACGGGAGAGGGCTCGTAGCCCCCCGCTCTCTCTTCCCCACGCCTATTTATTTTTCTTTCCCCGGATAGATGCAGAACTCTTTTTTGGTTTGAATAGATAGAGCCATGATACATTCCGGAATCAATATTGGTAAAGGTAAATAGACTCTTTTCGTCCCCCGAACGTAATTGAATCAACCCAACGAAACGATCGATGCAATTGAGTAGTGTAACGAGTGTATTGAACGAGCTCCATACTTGTTGCGAGTATAAAATGAATTGAGAAGCGAGTTGAAAAGAGGACCTCTGTCAATGTTTTTGAATGTGGCTGCTCAACAAGTAGACCCACGATACGGACTAATAGATGTTCCTAATCTTACCCGTAAGTAAGATCTATTCATAGTTGGTCAGTCCCCTCCGCTTATGTGAGTTTGACCCGCCTTTGACTCTGCTTGCTTCTGACTCTCATCAACTGCGTCGATCCTGACGAGGGCAATTCCATCACGCTTCAGCTCATACATAGGTTTACCGAAATCACCTCTGCTCTCCCACTCCTTTCTATTCAAAAGGCGAGCAGCCCAACAACCTGAAAACCATCCACCCACATAGTTTTCTTTATATAAACCATAAGCCCTAAAGAAAGTAGGTAGCCCCGAAGGCCGAACTCAGCAACTTTTTTTCTACTCGCATAAAGTATTCTTTTTTGACTCGCTTCATTTCATGGAGCTCGTTGGGTCGGCATCTGGCCTTTTCCAAGGCTTTGTAGTGGTACTGGATCCCATTCACTGGCAGAGGCGGCGGCCTCAGCGTGATGTAGTAGGGCTTGCTCCAAGTCTTGTATCGCGGCCTCCAACTCTTCAATTGTATTCTGTTGCTGCCACATCTCTATACTTCTTCTTCTCATCTTCCAGATCACCATTCTGCTCCAGTAGGTTTATTGCTGCCAGTCGTTCCTTTTGTAGTTCCCTTTTCCACATATCTTTATCCTCCTTCAGTTCCTTCTTGTTACGTTCTAGGGCCTCGTTGGTCTCTTCCAGCTTTTGGATCGCCCTGCTGCAACTTCATTTCATCCATCCTCTTCTTCTTCCAGTATGCAGCATCCTGTTGTTCTTCTACCAGCAGCTCCGTGACGTCAGCCAAAGCCTTAGCCAACTTCCTTTTCTTGAGCTCTTCTTCAAATTGTGGTGATCGTTCGACCGCCATTCCTGCGCAACGTGCTTATGTTAGTTGAAAGTTAGTCTCTACCCCATTCACTCGTTAACCTATGCCCTTGGACCTCTAAACCTAGGCTCTGATACCACTAAAACAGTCACGCCCTGAGTCTATCGAGGAGTGCACAGATGGCAATGCCCCTTGTGAGGAACACTAAGCCATTTTACAGAGCATTTAACAACAACCAGAAACTGTAATGATTCAACTCTCTCAAAATGGAATCTATTCCAAACATATATATATGCCGTGGTTCCTTACTTCGACAGGGTACAAATATCTCAAATTTATCTTTTTAGATACTTTTTCAGACCTATTGCCGATACTAAGTAGCAGTAAATTTGTATCCATTTTGAATGATATTATGCACGGATCTGGTATATCATGTCGAATTCTTCCGAAAAAATGGTGTCTTACACAATGGAATCTGATAAGTGAGATTTCGAGTAAGTGTTTACTTCTGTCCGAAGAAATGATTCATCGAAATAATGAGTCACCGTTGATATCTACACATCTGAGATCGCCAAACGTTCGGGAGTTCCTCTATTCAATCCTTTTCCTTCTTCTTGTTGCTGGATATCTCGTTCGTACACATCTTCTCTTTGTTTCCCGGGCCTCTAGTGAGTTACAGACAGAGTTCGAAAGGGTCAAATCTTTGATGATTCCATCATCTATGATGGAGTTGCGAAAACTTCTGGATAGGTATCCTACATCTGCACCGAATTCTTTCTGGTTAAAGAATCTCTTTCTAGTAGCTCTGGAATAGGATATTCTCTAGAATAAATACGGGCTTCTGGCGGCAACGTGCTTGGTCCCGGGGTCAAACCAATACGTTCTAAGAAGAAATATTTGAATATCAATCTCATCGATATCATCGATCTCNCTCCTACATCTATATATAAACGCTGGTTTATCAAGAATACACAAGAAAAGCACTTCGAATTGTTGATTAATCGTCAGAGATGGCTTAGAACCAATAGTTCATTATCTAATGGATCTTTCCGTTCTAATACTCTATCCGAGAGTTATCAGTATTTATCAACTCTCTTCCTATCTACCAAAACGCTATTGGATCAAATGACAAAGACATTGTTAAGAAAAAGATGGCGGATGAAATGCAAATTGGATTCATGGAACAGGAGAAAGATTTCCCATTCCTTAGCCGGAAAGATATGTAGCTATGAAAGAGGGATTAAGTGGAACAGAATTGACTGGGCGGTAGAGTGGTGGAAACGCTTCTTTCTTCTATATTTTGGACCTTAGCTCCATGGAACAATATGTTACTGCCGAAACACGTAAGAATTGAAATCTTAGATCAAAACACTATGTATGGATGGTATGAACTGCCCAAACAAGAATTCTTGAACAGCGCCAGTTCAGATATTCATGACCAAGAAGTACTGGATTCTCTTTCGGATAGGCCCTGAAAGGAGAAGGAAGGGTGGAACGGCGTCTATTATGGAATTGACCCGGCCCGATAGTACCCGTTTTGGGAACGTCCAGTGCCAAAGTCACTGAATGGGTAAGTCGCCAATCCCTGGACTATGTCATTTTATCCGCTCCTCTTCGGGTTCACTCAGTAATGGCTTCTATGATAGACTCTTACCCGCAAAAGAGAATCCTGTATCGAATAGAAGAGCGGTGGTCGACACCGAAAACGAAAAGGTCATATTTAGTTCTAGCATCTTCGTGTAAAACGTTGACGAACATGAACTAAGACCCGGGAGTAACACAAAGAGCACTTAAACCATTGCATTTCCAGACGGTCCAGAGAGCTCAGACTGAGACTGACAGTTAGTTGGTTCGATGAGGATTGGAGTAAGGGAAAAGGAAGAAAAGAGCGCATACCCGCCCCGGGTCAATAAAGGAAGGGTACTCCGTAACTAGAAGGCGAGCCCTTCTTTTGAAATGAAAGAATTAAACATGAGTACGTAAGGCTACTTTCTTCCTATCACGGACAGAATTTTGAAAGAATCTTCAGTAGTTGAACTGACTTCGGCTTACCTCTTAGGCCTAAAATAAAAGCCCGTAGGTGCCGGTCAAAGTCAGGTATGAAAGCATACCCAGGATGGTCTGAGTTCGGAGGCCTACTTCTTATTACTTCTTATGCGCTACAATAAATGGAATGTTCCCCGTCGAACTGCCTGTAAAGCAATCCGGGGAGAGGAGCTAGCTTAGAGCTTGAACTTCGCATTGACCTATTCCTTTTGTCTTTCCCTTCTGCAGCGAGCAACCTGCCACACGCATCTTGCGATCAAACCACTTCTCTTTTCATTTCGCGAGTACTGAACAGGGCTAGTTACTTTTGGGACTCATACTTCACACGACGCCGGCTAGAGCTCTTGTCTGACCTTGGCTTGTAACCCATTTCGTTATCGGTTTTGATCGACCTTCCAGCTATACTATTACTTTAGTAGTCAGTAGTATGAGTAAGACTATGGGCGCTTAAACCATGCTCTAAAGAAAGAGACTGAATCAACTATCCGACCTCTTCTATTAGCTGTTGATTGAAGGTATTAGAGGAACGAACGGGATAGGTCAATGGTGGAGTTTTTTCTATCCACTTTCTTTCCACCCCCCCTACAGATTTAGCCTTTCATTCATTTCGATTGCACTTCTTCTTCTTTTTCCGTAGATGTTCACTCAAGTCACTCTCTATCGCATACGAGCCACACTATTCTAACAATTGCTGTTACAAAAGTATTCACTTCCTTGCTTTGCAATGCATTCTATAAGAATGAGATGGGATTCAAAGAACTTCATTCCCCCTGCACCTATACTCTTTCACTGTCCAACTGCGGACACCTATCATGAAGACAGCTCTCACATAGAGTGGTCCGACGAGAAGCTTCTTTTTATTGAAGGGCCGTTGAGCGGTTCGCTTTCCCCTTCTCATGCCATATACTCATATGGATCTCTTTCTTGCGTATGTCCCATTTCTTCACATGATAACCTTGCCCTTGAATGATCTAATACTGATCTAATGTTTAAGAACTCAGTCCAAAGTTTATCACCGAGACAGAACGAAAGACTCTATGTTGAGCGAACGAAGTCAATCGCATACCGCATCTCGGTCAGCAGGAAAAAACACTTTGATGCTATTTCTTCTCTGAGCAGAAGTAGTGGAATTCACAGCTACTTCAGCTGGAAAGATTGATGCTTCTAAGGCTACTTTAGATATTGAATAACCGGGGTGCCTTTTCACCAGCTACCTTCCCTCTTGTTCTTCTTTCTGCTTCCTCTGCTGCCCATCTTTCATAAGCTGATTCCTCAACTCCATATGTAATATGGAATAGAAAGTGATTTAATTTCCAGGGATAGACCTGCGAGTAAGCAGTACTTTCATCTTCTCTCTTCCTTGGAATAAGCAGTTCTTTGACAGCTACTTATTGATTTCATTTCCGAAGCGACTCTTCTTTCTTTTTTGACGATACTGCAACTCACTTATTGATGGAAAACCTTTTTTCTCGGCAAAGGGCTAACCTCACTAGAAAGGGAACCTGATGGAGATAGAGTACCTCTAGATGAAGGAAAAGCGGAAGGCGGGTTACACCACTAGAATCAACAAGCTCAATGATCTGGTTGCTGGATTTGTGGCGGGAGGCAGTTCGATGGAAGAACACGGTGTTGCGATCCCCTGCAGTCAACTAGGTGACGCGGGATCGCAGCTTCCAGAAGGGTCAAAAAGTGAAGGCGTTTCGGAGATTGACCTATCTTTCGCCGTTGGCTAAGTACTTAGAAGCTTGGTCGCCAGTAGCCAACTTCGGACCTTCATCCTTCGTTGATTCCCTCAAGACCTCAACTAGTATAGGAGTTCTATCAGATGCTCTCGTGTAAGTCGATTACCCCCGTTCTATCAATCTCTTGCTCTTCTGGCCCTCTTTTCGTATTTCTTTCTCAAAAGTGCTTTATGTTGCATCATACTCTTCGAAGGTGTTTTTATCCCGGAAATTCCAAGGAAGAGAGAAATCTCCTACTCTAGAGACAGACACGGGCTAAGGGAAATCGGCTTTTTCTTTTTCTTTAGTATCATTCTTCTGTTCTGTTCTTGAGAGAGGAGGTACTAGAGAACGAACACTAGCATCTGCTTAATAAGCAGTGGGAAGATGGCAGAGGACCTCCGGTCCGTCCATCAAGTAGAAAACCCCCGGAAAACAGCCTACTCAATACAAGGAAATCGGCAGTTGCAGTTGGAGTTCCTACTATGGAAACTCTGTAAAACTGTCCTCTTGAAACAAGAGGGTCCGGCCACGTCTCCCGAGCTGCCACCAACTCAGTACATATGGCCATGGGGTTGTTCGCATTGAGGATCTTTGTCATCATTCGATCTAGGCCGCTCATAGAGGCAGGGACGGGCTCCCTCTAATTCGTGTCTAGGCACCTATTTCCGTGGGGCATCCTCCTTCCCCGTGTACGACGCCGGCCGTGGCGTAGCCCGGCCGCTCAACCGGGTGTGGCAAGAGATGTTCAGTTAGGCAGTATACCAGCTGATCTAACAGGAGCTATAGTCCCAACTTCCGGTGTCAACCGAGAGCGGACTTTAATGCAATGAGAACGGAGGAAGGCTTACCCGAGGGTAGCGCTTTCCCATGCAGTCATTGCTTTAAAATTGCTGTGAGAATGTACCATTCTCGGAGCCGACTCCTGAGCAAGGACTTGACTGGCGATGTTCGCTTCTACTGATAGCCTTTCTTTGAAGATCGAAATCCTTCCTTCCTTCCTTCCTTCACGATCGATCGATTGATCCCACTGAAGACAGAGCATAGCTGAGATTGGGGAGAGGATGGGATACGAGAGCTCATACTAGAGATACAGAACTGAACGGCCTAATCCATTAATCGAAATGGGAAGAGGACTACGAAATGGGACGGATCAGGACATGGCTACTTCGTTTCTTCAGACTTCCTTCTTTCGGGCGGTTGCCCGTTGCATTACTCGATCTTTCTCGACTTCTTGATTTGTTGCCAATTCCCCGTAAACATCTCAATCAAGAACTATGGCGGTTGGGCATCGAGTTTTCTTTTGTAATGCATGATTCCTCTAATCAGTAGGCTGGAAAGAATACCGGGGTTATAACCAGGTCTGCCCTTTTCCGACGTCTTAACTACCAGCTCAACGTTCTCTGACATCTTGATGAACTTACCTAGAAAATACTCCATACATTCTTGCCCCATATCCCTTCGAACATGACTCTAGTGCCCTTTAAACCATCAATACCAAATCTCCCCTGAGTTCGGATGGTGACGAGTCGTTGAATCAGCCGGAAGCTGGACCTGTGCCTCCTGGTAATCAACTCGCTTCCCCGGGGGAGGAAGCTGGTCCTATAATCAGACCCGGAGAGTGGTCCCCTAGTATCAACCGGATTCATTGAGTTGAGGTGATTCTATGAACTCTATCGAACGTCGCCTTTTGGCCAAATTATCCTCTCCTCTTCCAACACGGCTAGCTCTTGCTCTAAAGGGAAAGTCCAGCCAGAAATCGGGATAAAAGAATATCGGGTGTGGCCAATAGTGACTTTGCCCGTGTGATCGAGATTATATAATAGTCCGTGTCAGTTGATTCTTATCCAATTCCTTCTGGGATTATGAAACGAATGTTGAGAAACTCCACACCTAGGACTAACGGTTGACCTACCTGCGGCACCCCCGGCGCGACACGAAGAGGAAATCGCCCTACGGCGTATTACGACGATGAAAAGGAATAGTGATTTGTACAGAACACTTTACTCATTTTTTCTTGAGAGAAAAGCGTGATGTTAATTGCCCTAGAAGTAGAACTCGCTCTATGGTAGGGAGAAATGGAACTCCATGGTTGCTTTATCCAATTGGCTCACAAGAAAGAATCAAGGCGTTGAAAAAGATGCCGAACAATCTTCAAGCGGTGAAGCACTCAATCTTTCTAGCTTCAAAAAAAGAGAAAGCATTTGTATGTATTGAATAAAAGGAGTCGGATGATTTACAAAGAAACTACACTACACGGCTAACCGATCGGGAAAGCACTTTATGGCACTGCACTAAAGGGTATGGTTAATGATTTAGTATTTAGATGATGGTTGTGAGTTGTCCACCTTCATTCGGTTTACCCTTGTGAGTATGTTTGGCTTTATCCACAGATTGAAGAATAGGAGCCTTCTCAGGTTGTTTAGAAATCTCCGTTTGACCAGGAGTTTAAGGCTGCACTGCCTTCTTTACCCACACCTGTTTAACGGTGCATCCCGAGCGCCCTTTAACCTGGACAGAGGCGCTATGTTAATTGCATTGAGGATCGATGGAATTGAAACAGTGTAGTTAAGCCCTTTAATTCCTACCAAAGAAGGAATTACAGAAAGGGCGGTGGAACGAGTGAACGTTACACTTAGTGAAAGGTAAAAAAAAGGGGGAAAGGTTGAGGGAATTCCAAAGTCAAATGCAATCCTTGAGTTTGTGAAAGAATGCTGAAGAGGACTTTAATTGCTAGTTTTTAGTCCGATAGTGCCAGTCCTACTTTGATCTCTACTACTGAGATTAGATCTCATCGAAATTCCTTCTTCGCGAGCCAGAGCCAGGTCAGTCTAATGAGTGTCAGGCTATCTCTTAATTAAGATGACGCTTTCCTTTCGGTTCCTTCAAGTTAAAAGAGATTGAAGGCAGTCTAAGGCTAGTCCTACTTACATCGAGTGTGAGAAAGCGCTTCTTTTTCTGTAGCAAGTTAGATCAGTAAGTGTGAAAGATGAGCGCCTGTTATAGATCTCTATTATATATATAGGAATATGAGAAAGCAAGCGGTTTAGCTGAGTTAATAAATTCCGAAAAGTGATTTGAGTAATGGTTCCAGCAAGTTATTTTTGGCAAGCTCATATGATATTGCAGGAGCCGTCTATCATAAGCCAAAGAAAGACTAGGGCCAAGATGATGACGGCTTTAAACTGAGAATTCTTTGATTTCCGCGTATAAGAATAAGATCAGCCATTGGAAGTGCCTTGATTCGCGCTTCATAATCAAAATGTCTCGTCGCTTTCTTAAGAGGCTAAGAGTAAGTAGCTTTGCCCTTCCCTAACGTAGGCGTACCCTATGACGGTAAGGGGAGAAAGCTACGTCAAGTAGAGGGCTTTTCCCAATTTGATTTTGTAAACAAGGATATATAGAATGTTGATAGGGCCAAAGTAGTCTACTTGCTGGAGGGGAGGGCCTCCGTCGAATCAGAAAATATCGTGAGAGGTTCTGAAAGAAAGAAGGTGTCAAAGGGTTTGGCTAGAGAGAGGCCTAAGTAAGGCAGTGAAAGAGCAGGCCTTGTTTGTCATGGTGAGTTTTTGCTTTGCTTGCTTCCACCAGATTACTTTTATGACTGGAATTAACTGGACTGTACAGGAACTGGTTTCAAAAAAGGGGCCGAGAACTACATGGATCTGATACCTTCTTCCCTTGGTCTGGGAGGTAGGTTATGTAGGCTTAGGCTACAACTGTTCATAGGTTGTTCGATCGCAAATGGCCAAAGAACTGAGGTTGAAGATTCGAACTTGTAGGTATCTTCTGCTGCCCTGTAACTGGGAATGCATCCGTCCTAATGTAAAACGAAGTAGGGTCGATTCAATTGATCAAATGAGCGCAGGCTACTTTTTCTATTAAGCACTGGCGCTATGAACATAGCCCTCACATCTTGACGTTTACCACTTTATTTACTTAGGTCGGCGAAAAATTACCTGTTCTGCAATCCGTTGGTTCTTAACTCGCAAAGAGAGGCATAAGTCATAGAGCGGAGCGGCGACCAGGCACGACACCGTCCTAAACCAAGCGTGCATAAAGCATGCTGGCCAGCAGCGCTGATCCTAGCCTTCATTACTGTAAGCCTATAAAAGTGAAAGTCAAGGCAACTCACAGGCCGCGAGATCAAACAAACGATTGGAAGAAAAAGAGTGCACCGATATGAATGAATTGATGTTAAACGAATGAAGCTTTTTCTAGTAGGCCTTGCCTTCTCCTTTTGCTTTCTTTCTGTCTGGTTTAAGGTTCTAAGGGTCGTCTGAATGAGAAAGTCGCGAATCTTCAGATGAAATACTAATTTACGTGGAAATGAAAGAATCTTCGTTTCCGGTTGATGAGCCAGAAGACACATTAAAAATCAAAGAGGAAAAGACGAAAAGTAACAATCTTTGAAAAAAGGAAGGAGCGGCCTAAAAAAGTAAAGGCGAACCTGCGCGTTTCCCCCGCTTTAGAAAGAGGTGAATCCAAAGGCTTTGGACCGTATCGAACCACTCGCTTTGGTACCGTAGGCATTCGGGGTGCAGCTAACAACAGGAGGGATTATCGACATGGACGTGTTGCATTCGGTTGAGAGCGGTTGTCTTCCTCCAATTCAACCATAATACAAGGCGCTAAACCAACCATTGCGATCGCGTTGTTGCTAGCGCCCTTTTATTCCCTTCTCTTGTACCAAGCGCTGTATCTGGGTTCTTCTTCTTCTGTCTTTCCCGCTCGGTGCGCCCTCTTGTCATCTTAACTAAAAATGGAATATTGCTTCTTCGATGTGGTACACATCCAGACAGTATTGCAGAGACGAGCTGGTTATAAAAATGTTGTATAGAAAAAAGGTCTTGCTGAGCGCGGTAAATAAATGCTTTTTACTGCAGATAAATAGAATGAAATTGACTATAATGAGATTCGCCTACCGTACCGATACGTAAGACTAGCACACCATGATACGAGACTAGAAGCCAGAAAGCAATCCAAGACAAAATATATGTATATCATTCTTCTGAAGTGACCAAAGAAAAGCCAGCAACCAACCCTTCTTCAGGAAGCATGTGTTAAGCATATCTCTGTCGATCACTTTTGGGGCATGTTGTCATTGGAAGAACATCGTGAAGAAAGGATTCGAAGAGACTGTCAGAATGGCTCTTCGACAATGGCTTGAAGAGTCCGCCTCACTGAAGATGCTCAAATACAGGCCGAAGCCTTGGAGGTCGAACTTGTTACCCAAGATCCTCCTACTGTGCATGAGGTACAACTTGATGCTGATTCTTCAGCTACCGAAGATGCAGCTCATTGCTGTGTAGTCACATAGAATGTATGTTCTAAGTCTGAATCAAAAGACAAGGCGAACCTTACTCAACCTGAGGATTCCCGTCGGACCCTTCTCGCCCTGATGAACAAGAAGCTGTGGGTTAAGAGTCCAAAGAAGTACTGGAGGCTGGTAAAGGAACTCGTTCCGGAAAAGATTACCACAATCAGTATACTTTACCACTAAACCATCTCGCCCAATGGCAGTTTTCACGGTAGGGGGCTCCTCGATTTCCCGGGTATAGCTAACGATAAGATTCCGATAAGAGGGTGTCACCCGGTGAATTTATTGTTGTCTCTGCCAAGTCCAGGAATTCTGCTCTCTATACTATAGGACCAGTGCCAGTAGGCGTGATAAGATAAGCGGGTTCCAAACCATCGAGTTATGTTCCATTTCGTAAGCGAGTGTTCAGTTTGAAGTACTTCCATTCGCCCTTGTCAGAAGAGTGTTAAAGCGCAAGGGAAAAGACTAGCAAGCCAATTACTGAACTTGCTCGCGTAGTAATCTTCGCTCTCTCAAACTCACTCTTCTCTTTGAACAATTGACCATGGCAAGACGCAGTGACAGGATCAGCGGGCGCAGCAAGGATGCCACTACCCCTGAAACTCCAAAAGTTGCCATACAGAAAACCGAATCTCGAAAGGAAAAGGGCAATTAACATAGCGCCTGCTACCGCCAAGAAGTTAACAGAGAAACCCTCCAACGTTGTTGCCTTCCTCCGACCAAGCACCAGAACATGGAAGCCCGTCTAGTAGACATGCATGCTGGAAAGCGGAATCAATTGGTTGGAGCCCAGCGCTAAAATCATCCTTTCTCAATTCCATCGATCCTTATCCCCGGGATAGAAAGAAAGCCTGTTAAGATAGTGTTCCAGCCTTTCATTTTGTTCCACACTCGATCACGGATGGATTTCAATACAAGTTTCTTGGATGATCCAACAACTGATGGTAGCCCTAAGTATTTTTCATGTCGCTCTTGGATTTGGAAGCCAAGAATAGCAGCCAAAGTCGAACAGTCCTGCACCCTCATTTACTGAAAACTATTGCACTTTTCCCTTTGTTCACCCGTTGGCCTGACACTGTAGAAAAGAGTTCCAGGATTTCATGGAGACATTGGAACTGATGCCTGACAAAAAAGGAGCATATCATCAGCAAAACAGAGATGAGATATCTTCGGTGTGGGGCCAACACCATTCAATCTGCCCTCCTGGACCTTTGTATTGATAAAGGAACAGAAAATTTCAGCCACAAAAAGAAAGAGGTTTGGAACCGGCCTCTTTGCGGGGGGTTGTATACCTGCCATTCAAAAGTAATGCAAATTGAACAGATTTCACGCACATCATAATAAGGCGCGGATCAACACCAAAACATTGTAGGACAGATTCTAGAAAGTGCCATTCCACTCGGCTTTGCTAAGGTCAAGTTTAATGGAAGCATAGCCAACGGCCCCCTTGGTGCGACATTTGAAATGGTGGTTGACCTCGGAGGCTAAAAGTACATTATCCGTAATGAGGCGGCCCGGCGCAGATTGGGAGTCTGAGATAACAGCAGGGAGAATGGATTTGAGACGGTTGGCAATGACTTTCGAGAGTAATTTGTAGCTAACATTGCAGAGGCTGATTGGGCGGAAGTGTTCAGGCAATTCGGGGGACTCTATTTTTTTTGGGGATAAAGGCTATGAGGGTGTCATTCATGTTGGGGGGCATCCTGCCACTATTTAGGACATCAAGTATGTACGCAACCACATCATCACCAACGACATGCCAATATATATGTTTGAAAAAAGTAAGGAGGCATACCATCCGGGCCCGGTGCGGAGAGTGGTTTCATCGTGCGAAGTGCTTGACTTACCTCAGCCGTTGTAAAAGGTGCAAGTAGTTGTTGATTCATTTGATCTGTTACCTTGGGTTGGACGTTTCTTAGGGAATCTGTAATCAGTGAAATATCAGGAAGTCCTAATATTTGGAAAATAATTGATTAGCTCCTGTTCAATTCCCTCTTGAGTTGTTCGCCAGATGTCTGTTGGACTTTTCAGCTTTCTGATACTATTCTTTCGCCGGAAGCTTGAGCATGGAAAAACGTAGTGTTACGGTCTCCGTATATTCTCGTAGCCAATGCGCCTTACTCCGGGTTTTCCACAATATCTCTTCCGCAACTCTTCCAGCCGTTTGTAGAGGTTTCGCTCTTCCGTCTTAGTGTCTGCCGTGATGTTGCCTTGATGGAGCTGGTTTAGTTTAGCCTCCACCGCCTTAATTTGGTTGATGACATTGCCGAAAAAGTTTCGACTCGGAGACCCGTGCAGACAGATTGCATGCGGGATGCCGCTGAGTTGGTTGTGGATTTGAGACTGCAGTCCAGGAGGTGCGGACGAGGTCTTCACATCCTGGGGCATGCGACCACATGGCTTCGAATTGGAAGCGCCGATGATGTCTCGCTAGGTGTGGAATCTCCGTATCCTGAGCATAAGAAATCCAAATAGGCAAGTGATCTGAGGCACCAAAGCTCAAATGAGATGTGCGAAGGTGCGGGAAAAGAGAGCACCAATTTGGGGAGGCGGGCTTTAACAGTATGAGGGTGTATGCGCTTGTTGGACCATGTATAGGGTAAACCTTCATAGCCGTTACTGTCCAAGATCGCCTCTCGAAAGTCTCTAATCTGCCATGGCGAGCGAGGGCGAGTGCTTTTCATTTCCTCAGAGAATTTCGTTGAAATCTCCAAAAACTAAGAGTGGGAGTGCAGATGAAAGGGACAGTTTCTTCAGAAGTTCCCAGGATTCCTTGCGCTTCGAGACGTCTGGGTCTCCGTAGAAACCGATACATCTCCATCTCTGTTGCCGTGGCCGTGATGCAGGCTTCAATGTGATGACTAGAAAAGGTTTGTATCTTAAGATCTAGGGATCTGCTCCAGAGCATCCATAATCCACCACTTTTGCCTTTGGATTCCACTGCAAGACCATTCATTTCATCCAGTTCCGCGGGTAAACCTAATAGCAAGAAGCTGACAAAGACACTTTTGATTGCCCCCTTTTCAGTCCTCCTAAGCTTATAAACACTCGTTCAATACTCGTTACACTTACGTTTGTTTCACTTTATCATTTAGACTCTTTCTACTTTTCTACTCGCATGCATAAAGGCAACTAAACTCGCTCCAAAATATCTGTTGGTATTTACGAGACTCATATGCGATCGTGAAATTACTCGATAGAGGAGTTGCTTAACGCCCTTAACGGCCAACATTCTTGTTCTATCTGTCTTCTGTCTCCGATCTGTCCTGTCGGTAGCTAGTCTGTCGGTTGCTCTTGTTACGCGGAATTGAGCACTTTTTAAGCTTTGAAAGGGACTAAGGAAGAACGGAGTCACTCAACTGACAAGAAGAGGAATTGAAAAAACAGAGTGTTAGGCCTTCTTTCTTGATCTTTCTCCTCTTTCTATGAAAGCAGTGATATGTGAATCGCTCTTGATCCTGATAGCTTGAAAGCTGCTTTCTTTCTCACACTCGATGGCACCATTCCGAGCCGATTGATCGGAGATACCCAGCCTACTTGGTCATGGCATAACCCATTACGGAACTTTCTTCCTTGTTGCGGTCCTCCTTAATCAATCTTGAATCTTAAAGTCAGTCTCTTCTCTTAAGAAAGATTATTGTTATTTTATTGAATATCACCGCTCCTAATCGCGAGGAATACGCTATCGGCCTCCAAGGAGTTCAATTTCTTTGTACACCTGAGTGCCAAGCAAGTATCGTGGACTCTATGAGGAAGAAGTGGATGAAAATGCCGGGGATGAAGATGAGGCCG